ATACAAGATGCTCATTGAATGCCAAGAAAATAATCTTCATTTTGATAACTCCAGATAGACAAAGAGTATTTCTATGTATGTTCTCTTCAAAATCAAGCAAAGTCAGTGAGTTCTCATTCGTAATTTTAATGTGCTAAATTTTCCTATTCTAGTTTTTCTTCTTTTTGTGCTATCATTCAATTATAGATTCATTGGAAATTCTCAAATTGGAGGGTACTTGTTTCTTGTTATTTGTGATGAACTGAACCAATAATCTGAATTCAAATGAAAATGATTTCGAATTATGCACTTTGTACCGCGCACATATCTTACAGATACTCTATAGGTTCGCTTAAGAGAGAATGAAGAAATAGAATAGGAAAAAAACTAACAAAAAAAAAAAAGAAAAATATACGATTTCATTTCGACTCTATCTAAGATTCATCGTGGATATTCCTATCCATCAACTTATTAAGAATAGACTTTTGCTTGGTTGGGTCTCTCAACCAACTAATTGAACCTTTCAATTCTGTATTGCATAGACATATATGTATCAAGTCGTAACGTTCTTCTTGATCTTGAAGAAGAACAGACAGAGTAGAGTAGGAACAAAAGAAAAAAGACGAGAATATAATTTTCAGATTTTATATATGAGAGAATATGGATACTTTTTATCCTCTTTCTAGAAATCTAGAAATTTTCGTCAGCGATTTTTAAATTGAAATGTAATATAATACAATGTAATATAATACAAAGGATAACATGAGAGTTACAGATACTTCGATGGCTACGTATGTATGCTAATCGATACTATTAATGAATATGGATATGGATTCATAAATATCAAAAATGTGGATGTCGATCCATATCCATTATGTTGGATATATGAATGGATTTGGTGAATAGATACTCATCCAAATGAATTATGTGCCAGGAACCAGATTTGAACTGGTGACACGAGGATTTTCAGTCCTCTGCTCTACCAGCTGAGCTATCCCGACTATTATTTTACTTAATATATCATCCTCATTTTATGATATGATATGACTTCGTTCTATGTCAATTCAAAAATGAATTGATCTTACTTTGTGTGTACCTTATATAACACCAAACCCAACTTGGGTTAATACAAAAAAATATACACTCGGGTACATAACTTTGTGAAAGAAAAAAACGAATACGAAAGAAAAAAATTTGGAACCACTAACAAATAAAACGACTAATAATGATATCCTTATATCAAATATCAAAAAAAAAACGAAAAAAAAAATAGGATAAAGCATTAACGAGTCAAATGTTTTTTTGGGGATAGAGGGACTTGAACCCTCACGATTTCTAAAGTCGACGGATTTTCCTCTTACTTTAAATTTCATTGTTGTCACTATTGACATGTAGAATGGGACTCTATCTTTATTCTCGTGCGATTAATCCGTTTTTTTTTTCAAAAGATTTATCAGATCCTGGAGTAAATTGATTTATAAATGATGTAATCAATGAGGATTCGATTCTTTCTGCCAGTTAATACAATCGATTCACATCACAAGAATTCTTTCATTTTGCATATAATCATCAATATAGACTCGCAGCGTCTTAATCCAGTTTGTATAGCGTTCAGTACATATATCTATGTATATGGCCCCCCCTTTTTTTGAGTTCCGATAGAAGGATTCCTTTACCAACTTAACGCGGTAAACTCTATTTGTTAGAACATCTCCCATCGAGTCTCTGCACCTATCCTATTCTTTTTGTATTCTCGCTTTATGAACTGCTGTTGGTTTTCGTAAAACAGGATTTGGCTCAGGATTGCCCCATCTTTAATTCCAGGGTTTCTCTGAATTTGAAAGTTGTCACTTCGTATGTTTCCATACCAAGGCTCAATCCAATTAAGTCCGCAGCGTCTACCAATTTCGCCATATCCCCCTATTTTATACTATGCTGAAATCAAAGCGGTGTATTTTTTTTTTCAATACGAATTTCATTAAATACCGCTTGATTGGATTTCTATTTATATGTAAACCAAAACTCTATAAACTAAAAAAGTGGGTCTTGTTGTTTGAATTTATTGCCTATTTTGTTTAATGTCTATTGGATACCCAAGGCCGACACCCACATTTGATACAACCCAAAATGATTCTATCATTTCTGTTTATGCAATTCAATAGAAATTGATACATGTCATAATATATATATATATGCCTCTCTTATTATCATTATTTTTTTTTTTGATGCATTTGAAATACTTGAACGGTCGATTCTTTTTTTGTCTTTAACTTCCGAGAAAATAACTCAAAAAAGGTATTTGATACAATATCAATCATTTTGTATCTAGTTATTAAAAATAGTAATCATTGATTATAGCTAAAACGATTATAGCTAAAACGAAACTAATTATTTCAGTAATTTTGAAATTTGTTATTAGAAATATTTGAATTAGTTAGCATTTTGAATTCTTTAGAATTCCTAGAATTCTAATACATTAACATTTTCAAATACCTTATTGAAAGAAGTTTACGTTAAGTGTTGAGAAACAGAAAATGGATATCCATTTTATATCACTAAAATTTATTAATATAATAATTAGAATTTATAATTAGAATTTAGAATAAATAATCTAATTACTAATTATTATTTTCTAGAATATTGATCAATATCAAAAAATCGAAATCTATAGCTATTGCTATTATGAATAGCTAATACTGAATAATTCATATTAATCGAAAAAAAAAGATCCTATTCGTTTACGATGCATACACAATTTTTGCTCTATTTGAGCCCGCTTAGCTCAGAGGTTAGAGCATCGCATTTGTAATGCGATGGTCATCGGTTCGATTCCGATAGCCGGCTTTTGTCTATTTGTTTTGATTTTCACATGATTGAGAGTGTATTTTTGAAATCAAAGAACATTGAAATGGCTTTTTCCCTTTTTTCCAAGGGTTGCCGACCTATTATATGCCCCAGTTCAATTAGCAAAAAAACAGTAAGAATTCGGTTTCGGCAGAACAAAAAGAGGATTATTTTTTTTTTCTAATAAATTTCTATTTCTATTGAATTTCTATTTCTATTGATATGATATATAAATTAATATAGAAAGAAAATGATTTCTATACATTTCGATACATAAATCAAAAATGGTAATTCTATTACTCCAATTCAATCCATTTCTTAATTCTTTTTAGGACAATACTTCATTGTATTATTATTATTGTATTTCGCCTCGCTTAATTTATCAATTTATTTAGTTCAGTTTGTTTATGTCCAAACAAAAAAGGAGTCTTCATGTCGCGTTATAGGGGGCCTCGTTTCAAAAAAATACGTCGTCTTGGGGCTTTACCAGGTCTAACTAGTAAAGGGCCTAGAGCCGGAAGCGATTTTAGAAACCAATCGCACTCTGGGAAAAAATCTCAATATCGTATTCGTTTAGAAGAAAAACAAAAATTGCGTTTTCATTATGGTATTACAGAACGACAATTACTAAAATATGTTTGTATAGCCGGAAAAGCCAAGGGGTCAACAGGTCGGGTTTTACTACAATTACTTGAGATGCGTTTGGATAACATCCTTTTCCGATTGGGTATGGCTTCGACTATTCCCCAAGCCCGCCAATTAGTTAACCATAGACATATTTTAGTTAATGACCGTATAGTAGATATACCAAGTTATCGCTGCAAACCACACGATATTATTACGGCGAGCCATGCTCAAAAATCTAGAGATATGATTCAAAGTTATCTTAATTCATCTCCTCATGAGGAAGTTCCAAAACATTTGACTCTTCACCCATTCCAATATAAAGGATTAGTCAATCAAATAATCGAGAGTAAATCGATTGGTTTGAAAATAAATGAATTGCTAGTCGTAGAATATTATTCTCGGCAAACTTAAATCTAACTCAACTAAGAAGAGGTTTGGGCAACTTTATTACTCCTACCCCCCCTTTCCTTCCCATAAAAAAAGTAACTAAAAAAGGACGCAGGATAAAGTACTTATCCAGGGAATAGCAATAGCAAATCGATATCAAAATTACCGAGGGTTCGAGTTCTACCTTTTTGAATTTGAGTATGTGTTGTTCTTTGATACATTGTGTTCATTAAGATTGGTAAATTAGTTGAGGGTACGGAAAGAGAGGGATTCGAACCCTCGGTAAACAAAAGCCTACATAGCAGTTCCAATGCTACGCCTTGAACCACTCAGCCATCTCTCCTACGTAATGATTATGCCCCACACCAACCGAATCAATAGCGAGCCACTTTTATTTTTACTTTACTTGACCTTCAAAAATTCCGGGCAATCAATTCGAAAAAAAGTATGAAAAAACAAAAAGAGGAAAGATATCGATTTTTTAGATATCCATTTATGTTATCTAGTGCTCCCATCCTTTTCGGATATTTTGACACGAATTCAATCAATCGTAAGGAATCAACTAATCGGTCTATCTATTTTGTTTTTTTCTTCAATTTCGAGATGAGATGGGAATCAGACTAGGACCTCTTCATTCTTATACTAGTCGACTAGATTTGTATGAAATCGAAACTATTTCTTATTATTTTATTTAATTCCGGTCAAAAAGAAAGAATTTAAGGAAGAGGAGTTTTCAAATTTTTAAAATTCTGTTTTTATGTTATTTCGTAGTGTCCAATTCCTTTGTTTGTGGGGAATCATTTTCTTACGAAAGGTAATGAAAATAATTTGAGAGTGGATTGCTATCTATGACTAAATCGAGTATAAATGGAAATTTTATTGATAAAACCTTTTCAATTGTAGCCAATATCTTATTACGAATAATTCCGACAACTTCAGGAGAAAAGGAGGCATTTACCTATTACAGAGATGGTGTGATTTGATCATTAGTTTACATATCTTTTCGATCTCAATTTTATTTACCGCCTTCAGTCTTATAAGACTGACGCATGATTTCGGACTAGAAAAAAAATGAAATAAATCTACGCTTTTTGAAGGTGAGGTTTGTAAAAAAAAACAATTCCTTCTGTCGTGTATCCCCGATTAATGCAGCCTCAGATGCTTGAATTGTCGATTCTAGTAGTGAGCCAGAGGTTAAAACTTATGAATCTGTATTGCGGTGCGAGTCAACCCTCATCCATTAGAATCAATAGACAGTATAGGAGAAGAAGCACTACACCTAGAAATCAACAATACGCAGACTTTGACTTTGGTCGAAATTCTCGCCTTCCTTATCGAGATCGAAACTAAAATGGTTGGGACAACAAACATCCATCTCGTTCCTATTTTGGATACCTGTATAACCATCGAAGACTGTTGAAGTGACCAATTCCTGGAAATTAAAGGGCGTAGGGGACAAAGAAATTGTTGAAGTTACCATTTTTTATTTAAGATTAACCCATTTGATGTTAAAAAAATCTTTGGCAGGAAGGTTGGCTAGAGATTTCTTGTAAAAACACTAGCCCCACTCAGTCCATAACGAGAATTTTGCACTCTTTTTTGATTCCATGTATTATTCTCATTATGCACCTAAGGGAGGAGCCGTATGAGGTGAAAATCTCACGTATGGTTCTGGAACGGAGATTCTTAAAAATGAACGACGACCGTAACGGATGTCGGCTCAATCCGAAGGAAATTATGCAGAAGCTTTACAGAATTATTATGAAGCTATGCGACTAGAAATTGATCCTTATGATCGAAGTTATATACTCTATAACATAGGCCTTATTCACACAAGGAACGGAGAACATACGAAAGCTTTAGAATATTATTTTAGAGCACTCGAACGAAACCCCTTCTTACCACAAGCTTTTAATAATATGGCTGTGATCTGTCATTACGTGCGGCTATCTCCACTATAGAAAGAAAAAAGGAAAGAGAAAAGAGTAGTAAATACTAGAAAAAAAATGGGTTTTTCTACATAAGCATCGTCCACAAAACGATTTTTATCAGCTGTAGCAAAGAAAGGAACTTCTTAGAAGTCGAAATATCAAGAAATAGATATGCCTAGATACTTTCTTCTATATTCTATGGATAAAGGATCCAATTGATAAAGAAAGCGCCGTCAAGATCAATTAGTGATGTTTTGGGACGATACAATAATAACTGCTTACTTAATTTAAGTCATGATACAAGAAAAAAGTTAGGAATCGATATATGTAATAAAGTCGATCCCCTAAGGTATTGAGCAGCGGTGTAGCATCAGATCCCAAAGATAGTAAGTCTTTGTTTTTCTTTCTAGTTTTAATAGAATTTAAAATTAAAATAGAAAGAAAATGAAATAAAATATAGGAATATGAAGAAAAGACTTTTTCTAAGATTCTCTATAAAATCAGTTTTTCTATGAAACCGAGATAGTTACCTTTGAGAAACTTCTAGCAATATTGTAAATGCCTATGTTGAGGGTGGGAGAAAAGATAAAACGAAAAAAAAAATTCATTATTAATATGAAACCAAATTCAAGTTTGAAACTCATACAATTAATCTCTTTTTGTTAACCCGATAAAAAAAAACAAGGGGGAGAGATCTCTGAGAAATCTCATTCTATTAGATATTAGATGGTGTAGATTGAAAAAACGGGATACCACAAGAATTGTGAGCCGTATGAGTTAGGAAACTCTCAAGTACGGTTCTCGAGGAAGGAATTGAACAGCCTATTCTGACCGGGGGGAACAGGCCATTCGACAGGGAGATTCTGAAATTGCTGAAGCTTGGTTTGATCAAGCCGCTGAGTATTGGAAACAGGCTATAGCGCTTACTCCCAGTAATTATATTGAAGCCCAAAATTGGTTGAAGATCACAAGGCGTTTCGAATAAGAGCACTCTTTTTTGATTTATTAGTCTGATTAGTCAAATGTCAAATAAAGCGAATCTTTTTTATGACAAAAACAACCAAAGAATTTCATTATATCCTTTCAAAGAGCATTTTCTATTTCGTATGGGATATAAACGATAGGCAGAAGTATAAACGATACGCAGATAGAGTCGAATATATATTTCTTTGCAATGATCCATGCCTGTTTTCATGGGATTTGGAATAAAATAAGAAGAAATAAATATGTCTATGTTGGGGGTAATGGAAGACATAACGTAACGACATCTAAGAACATCTAATTGAGATGTTAATAAATACGCCGGGTTGCGCAAAAAAACGATTTTTGGATCAACACAAAGACCCGAAAGGATTTTAGACGATTCAAAAGGTCCGTTGTGCGCCGCATGGCTATGTCATAATAGATCCGAACACTTGCCACGAATCGACTTCTAGATCATAATTGCTCGAGTGAATAACTGAAAAAAAGGATGGGAGATTGAGGAGAATAAAAAAATTAGAAGGAGCTCCCAGAGATTCATTAATTATTTGACTGTTGGCGGGTTTCTTTGTATGTGTTGTCTGGAAAGAGGAGGACTCAATGATTATTCGTTCGCCGGAACCAGAAGTCAAAATTTTGGTAGATAGGGATCCCATAAAAACTTCTTTCGAGGAATGGGCCAAACCAGGTCATTTTTCAAGAACAATAGCTAAAGGCCCCGAGACTACCACTTGGATTTGGAATCTACATG